GTCTGATAGATCCTATATTTTCTCTTTATTCGATGGAAGGTAAAAGTAAATTCCATTATAGAGCCGTATGCACTGCACAAAAGATGCCTGTACGGTTGTTCAATTCTATCTTTTTTTTCTTGTTATTTGATTCTTTTGTTTTCACCTCATCATGCAAGATAGAGGAACCATTTATTTATCATCAGGGTAATGATCCATCAACCCGCTAGCTCTTTTTATGAGGCACAAACGGGAGAATTTATCCTGGAAGCGGAAGAACTACTGAAACTACGCGAAACCATCACAAGGGTTTATGTACAAAGAACGGGCAAACCCTTATGGGTTGTATCCGAAGATATGGAAAGGGATGTTTTTATGTCAGCAACAGAAGCCCAAGCTCATGGAATTGTTGATCTTGTAGCGGTTGAATGAAAATAGCAGGGATTTCGCGCAAATCTGTGATTTGATTGAGATTTTATTTATATTCTTACCGCGTTTAATATTCTATTAAATAGAAATAGAAGCAATTCATAATCATCCGGTTAGGATCGATCTAAACCAGCCTATTATGTATATGATTCAGCATGCCAACCATTAAACAACTTATTAGAAACACAAGACAGCCAATAAGAAATGTCACGAAATCCCCCGCTCTTCGGGGATGTCCTCAGCGCCGAGGAACATGTACTAGGGTGTATGTGCGACGCGTTCAGATCATGAGCTGGTACACAAGAAAGGAAAGAATTTTTCCAGTATCAATGATCAGTACCAGTGAATAGGATAGAATGGAAGAATTCCACTCACGATCTAAAAATCAAAAAGATCCCTTATATCCCTGTGTATGCAATTTATGGTTTCCATTGGTGCAAATCCAATCACCTGAATTTAAGATGAGAAGCAATTCCCCATTGGTAAGAAATGATTATCCATTAAGCGGGGGAAATCCTATTTAACAAACAGAAAACGATGTTCCCACTCTTGCAAGAACGGACTAACAGGGTCAGCTACCTAGCTAAATTTCATAATTAAATACCGTTACTGTATGGGTAGATCTCGTTGTGAAAGACCTATTACTAAAAAATTCATAGGTAGAGCCAAAGGGTGTGAACTGTACAAGTTACCAATAATATTGATTAAATAATGGAAGGAGGCTCCGGTGTATAGAGAGGACCTCACCGTTTAAGAAGTAACCATAGAAACGATGGAACCACTATTTCTTTATCCATTTATATTTACTATTTTTTTTTTTTAGGCATTTCACCGCTAAATAATAAATTGATTGATACTAGTAGGTATCAAAAAAAAAAAAAAAGAAAAAATCGTGGTCGGGAAGGTTATAGTAGCAAAAGCCATTGGAATTTTTATTTTATACATTGGAATAATCCGTTTTGTTATTAATCGACCAGTAAAGAGGAAAAGAATAACTGAAAGAACGGAAATCAATTAGTTATTCATCAAAGTTTCATTTATTCAATGACCAGAATTAGACGAGGATATGTAGCTCGTAAACGTAGAACAAAAATTCGTTTATTTGCATCAAGCTTTCGGGGGGCTCATTCAAGACTTACTCGAACTATTACTCAACAGAAAATAAGAGCTTTGGTTTCTGCTCATCGGGATAGAGATAGGCAAAAGAGAGATTTTCGTCGTTTGTGGATCACTCGGATAAATGCAGTAATTCGCGAGAATAGGGTATCCTATAGTTATAGTAGATTAATACACGATCTGTACAAGAGGAAATTGCTTCTTAATCGTAAAATACTTGCACAAATAGCTATATTAAATAGGAATTGTCTTTATATGATTTCCAATGAGATCATAAGAGAAGGGGATTGTAAGGAATCCACCGGAAAAATTTAAATGACGTTCCCCGGAGAATGAACTCCGGGAAGGTATAGTTGAAATTAGTATGATAAAAAATTGATAAGATGATAAAGTCGTCAAAATGAGCGAACGCGCTCAATAAAAAAAGATTTATTCTTTCCCGATTCTGTGATTATTATTTTTGTTTTTGTTCTTACGACACGACAATCAAATCTAGATTCTTGGAGTTTTCGAACAAAACATCCATCTGCGTTTGAGTTCGGATTGGAATTTTGATTCGATTGAAGAGTAAGCCTATTTATTTCTGGTTCGAAAACCAGTAGTTCTAGCGGTCGACTCGGTTCTTTCAAACTGTTTCTCGTTATTAAGAAAAGGTAACAAAGATAAAATACGAGCTTGTTTTATAGCAATAGTAATTAATCGTTGTTGTTTCAAGGTCAATCTATTCACTCGTCTAGATAAGATTTTTCCTTGTTCACTAATAAACCGACTAATTAAACTCATATTTCTATAATCAATTCGATCCCCCGATTGGATCGGGGGCAAACGCCTACGAAAAGATCGCTTGGATTTAAGAAAAGGTCGCTTGGATTTATCCATGGTTTGTTTATTCCTTATCCCTGAGAATCCTATTTCTATTTCAGTCGGATCAAAAAAAAATGAATTAGAATTAAGAAATAGGATTTGGTTTAGTTAT